TTTAAAATCGTCCGCGCTGCACCCACCCCCGAGTATATGCTTCAACAGGAATCACACAAGGGTAGATTCAAAACCTCTGAAAAAATGCCCCCCCGTCACCCAGCGGATAAAGTACATTCCATAGTCCAGGGATTGGCGACTTATCCATTCAGTGACTTTGGCACTGGACGTTCCCAAAACGGGTACTGTCGGGTCAATTAGGGAATTGAGATAATGAAAATCATTTTCTATTTTATTTTTTAGTTGAAATTTTAGGTGGTTCTCGAAAAAAGATAGCGAAAAAAATTATCCCTAGAGTCGATACTAAAAGGAATGTATAAACCAATGCTTCCATAAATTCAATCGTGGTTTACAATTATAACTTCCCTACCTATTTGTTTTTTCTTTTTTTATTATTCTATTTTCTTTTTAGAACACATCATCTTGAAATTAAAGAGTGAGAATAAAAGAAGCGGTAATTCAAACTTACTCTGTATGTAACCCCCCGCAAAAAAGAAAATAGAGGAAAAATCCCAAAGTAGTCTTGTATCAGACCACCTGTCGTTTTGTAGTTGGATCTCCAAGCTTTTGGAATGCGCCAAACTCTACTTGAGTATCCAAATCTGGATCAATACCAGCAAAAACATCTCTGAACAAAGTTCTAGCACCATGCCAAATGTGTCCGAAGAAGAAGAGCAAAGCAAATGAAGCATGTCCAAAAGTAAACCAACCCCTTGGACTGCTACGAAAAACACCATCGGATTTCAAAGTCGCACGGTCTAATTCAAAAATTTCACCCAACTGAGCGCGTCTAGCATATTTTTTAACAGTAGCAGGATCACTATAATTGACTCCATTTAGTTCACCACCGTAGAACTCAACGGTTACACCTACTTGTTCAACACTATACTTCGATTCTGCTCTTCTAAAAGGAACATCGGCTCTGACAATTCCGTCACCATCTACCAAAACGACCGGAAAGGTTTCAAAAAAAGTAGGCATACGACGTACAAAAAGCTCACGCCCTTCTTTATCTCTAAAGATAGGGTGTCCTAACCAACCAACCGCTATCCCATCTCCATTATCCATGGATCCTGCCCTGAATAATCCCCCCTTTGCCGGATTATTGCCAATATAATCATAAAAAGCTAATTTTTCGGGAATTTTAGACCAGGCTTCTGAGAAACTTAGATTTTCTGATAGACCGGTACTAACTCGTCGATATATCTCTTGCTGAAAGTAACCCTGGTCCCATTGATAACGAGTGGGCCCAAACAATTCGATGGGAGTAGTTGCCGACCCATACCACATAGTTCCAGCAACAACAAAAGCTGCAAAAAATACAGCCGCGATACTGCTAGAGAGTACGGTTTCAATATTCCCCATACGCAATCCTTTATATATACGTTGTGGCGGTCGTACGCTAAGATGGAATAGGCCCGCTAATATGCCCAACGTACCGGCTGCAATATGATGAGAAGCTATTCCTCCCGCAACAAAAGGGTCAAAACCTTCCACGCCCCACGCCGGATTTACAGGTTGTACTGTTCCGGTTAGTCCATAAGGATCGGACACCCATATTCCAGGACCGTATAAGCCCGTGACATGAAATGCACCAAAACCAAAGCAAGCCACCCCGGAGAGAAATAAATGAATTCCAAAGATCTTAGGCAAATCCAAAGAGGGTTTTCCTGTACGTTCATCAGAAAATATTTCTAGATCCCAATAGACCCAATGCCAGATAGCTGCCAAAAAGCATAAGCCAGAAAACATAATATGTGCCCCAGCTACACCCTCGTAACTCCAAATACCCGGATTCGTTGCAGTCCCCCCTGTAATACTCCAACCTCCCCAGGAATTGGTTATTCCTAAACGAGTCATGAAGGGTATAACGAACATTCCCTGTCTCCACATTGGATCAAGAACAGGGTCAGAAGGGTCAAAAACGGCTAATTCATACAAAGCCATTGAGCCCGCCCAACCAGCAACCAGAGCTGTATGCATTATATGAACGGCAAGCAACCGGCCGGGATCATTCAATACAACAGTATGAACACGATACCAAGGCAAACCCATGGAAAATACCCCTTTCTCAAAGAAAAATAGACACTAACTAACTTTATTGCATTGGAAAAAACTATACTCTGACTATCCTATAGACCTCCTTCTTAAGTGGATTATTTCCTAACAAGAGTTAGGTTATATTCTATTCTGTTCGTAGGAAAAAAGAGAAGCAGATTTATTCTATACTCGATAAGCACCAATATGCAATGGGGGTTGCTACCTTTTTCTATGAGTAAATGCGTCTATCTGTAGTTATCATTAGAAGGGACTATTTGTCTATCTTTCCTACTGTATAGACAGTATCGATTGGAAAAATAAATACAATAAAGACAATATTATAACGACAACAATTCTTACGTTTCCACATCAAAGTGAAAGATAATATTCCGCGTTTTCCTTTCCATTATGCCTGTTGGTGTTCCACAACTATCTTTCCTAATTCCTGGAACAACAGAAGACGAAGACGACAAGAAGGATGACTCTTGGGTTGACCTATAGTGCGACTTGTCAGATATATTGGGTCCTATGGGATTTCCCCGTTCTCTCTCCTAATCGAGATATCCTTTCTTTCGCCCAAGCAAAATAAATGGAATCATCCAAAAAGTGGAGCGTGAAATCCATTGTTGGGGGATTCAGAGTACTATTTTCAATTAGAAAAATTTATGGTTGACTTTGGTTGGACTCAAAAAATGAAGTATCCAGACTCCGCTTAGAAAAAACCCAATTTGAAATAGATCTATGATTACGACGTGTATCATAAACGATTCTCGGTTCTTATTTGGAAAGTCATAACAAAAAGAAATGGTGACGACAAGATTTGTCCTATATGCACAAAAAGGGGGGCGTATCTTTACCCGGAGTAGAGCATAAACCTAAAAACATAAAAGAGACCCATTCAGGAACAAGAAAATCCCATCGTGATTTGAATTGAATCTCGATGAAACAATATATCAATGAGAAGTTAATTCAATAAGTTTTTTGACTTTTTTTTATTTTTAGTTTAGAAGGAAGAAATAAGTCAATTTTTTTATTGAAAAATCTAAAAAAAGCCCTTTCGTTCCAAGTTGGAAAAACCTGCTTTTGCTAGAAAAAAGCCTAGAAAAAAAAAGAAAGAGCACTGGAATCTATACATTGATTCTTTTCTTGAACCGTATGCATCAAAAGGTGCATGTACGGTTCGTAAGGGAACCAATTTGACCCTAATCAACCGACTTTCTCACCAACGATTCCTTTTTGTGGGCGATGATATTGATCCCGAGTCCGCGAATCATGCTGTAGGGCTTATAACAATTTACGGCATCGAGAATAAGGAAGAAATTATTCATTGTTATATAAACTCCAATGGCGGATCGGCAATAGGTGGGCTGGCTATTTTTGCTTCTGTAACAACAGGGATCGCACCGGTCCATACAATATGCGTAGGAACTGCCATATCCATGGCATCTTTTATATTGTCTGGAGGAGTAAGTACCAAACGTCTAGCATTCCCTCACGCTCGGCGCCAATGAGGTTTTTTATTTGAGAGAAAAAAGAAAACTATGCCTTCGCCATATGAACATTAAGTAATAATAGCATGGCACTTCGAATTCGATATGAAAAATTTTTGTATTGGTTTTTTTTTTTCAAAAAAATTTGATTAGGTATCGAGAGAGTAGTATGAGATAAAAGGTATTTCCGATTTTGTTTTATCTACCGGAAGTCCAGTTTAGCGTCACAAACTTTTTTGTTTTCACACCGAAGGGCTCTTAAATTAAGTTCTAAAAAAAGAGTGCGAAAAAACAAGATTTTTCCTTTTTTAGTTGGATCAAAAAGAAACTTTGGGATTGCTCAATCAAAAAAAAAGAATCCATTTGAAAATAGAAAGCAACGGAGCCATCATAGTATTTTTTAACAACCGCGAAAAGAAGGGTGGCAATTTGATCTTTTATTTAACCGCCTGGGGCTGATAGATTCTAGTTTTATCTTTCTGGAATCGAAAGTCAGAGCCAATTTAGCTGTAGAGCCGTATGCAATGTACAAAAAATGATGCCCGTACGGTTATGGAATTCTATCTTTTTTCCTATTTAGTCTTTATCTTTACTTTTCTGTTCGTTTCATCACACCAGATAGAGAGATAGAGAAACCTTCTATCATCAGGGTAATGATCCATCAGCCTGTTAGTTCTTATTTGGACGGCGACCTGGGAATAAGTGCCCTGGACCTAAAACAGATATTGTCGATCCGCGCCTCAGTAATATATGGGTATCACGCAACGACGAAACAACCTCCTTGGATTATAGCTATCGACCTGGAGAGAGACGTCTTTATGACACCAGAAGAAGCCGTAGCTTACGGAATTGTCGATGTTGTAGGATTCAAAATTGAAATCTAGCCTTTTTTTTTTTTATGTATTTTTTTTTTATAAAATAAAAAACTAGTGAAGATTATAGAACATAATGATTCATATAGTACGATTTGAATGCAAAAATGGATTTTGCGGAAAATGGATGGGCATTCTACTTCCGAATTTTATTCAAACTCTCTCTATATAATAAATAGAAAAAATTAGAAAAATTCAGAATAATCCGGTTAGGATCAATCTAAACCAGCCCATGAGATATATTATATGATTCAACATGCCAACTATTAAACAACTTATTAGAAATACAAGACAGCCAATTCGAAATGTCACGAAATCCCCCGCTCTTCGGGGATGTCCTCAGCGCCGAGGAACATGTACTAGGGTGTATGTGCGACTCGTTTAGATCATGAGCTAAAGCAAGAAAATCGCTTTTCAGTATAAATGATCGGTACCGTAAATAGGATCGAATGGAAGATAGAACTCCATTCACTATTAAAATGCAAAATAAGCCAATGGATCCCTTTATTGTGTATGAAGTTTATGGTTTTCTTTGGTGAAAATCCAATGAATTAAAGATGAGAGGAAATTCTCCATTGGTAGCAAATGCTTATCCATTAAGCGGAGAAAATCTTATGAAAATAATAAAAGCATAAAAATAAAGTTCCCACTCGGTCAAGAACGGACTACGAGGGTCAGCTACCAAGCTAACTTTCCTAATGAAATACCGTTACTGTATAGGTGGGTCTGATTGTGAAAGACCTATTACTGGATAATTCGTGGGTAGAGCCAAAGAGTGTGGTGTGAACTATACAAGTTGCAAGTTACCTATAGATTCCATTAAGTAAAGGCTCCGGTGTATAGAGAAGACCTCACCGTTTAAGAAATAACCATAGAAACGACGGAACCCACCTTTTTCCATTTCGAATTTATATTTCTTTTTTTTTTTTTACACCTAGCAAAAGATCATTTCTTACTTCTTTCCTATTTCGCAGTAAAATAACTAATAAAGAAAAAAGGTGGTCGGGAAGGTTAGAGTAGCTAAAGCCATTGGAATTTCTATTTTATACATTGGAAAAATCCCTTTACTTATTAATAGACCAAAAGAATAACTGAAAAAAAAAAGAAATCCATTAGTTATTTGTCAAAGTTTTTTTATTCAATGATCAGACTGAAACGCGGATATATAGCTCAAAGACGTAGAAAAAAAACTCGTTCATCTGCCTCAAGCTTTCGAGGGGCTCATTCAAAACTTACTCGAACTATTTCTCAACAGCAAATAAGAGCTTTGGTTTCGGCTCATCGAGATAGGGATAACCAAAAGAGAAATTTTCGCTGTTTGTGGATCACTCGAATAAACGCAAAAATTCGAGAAAAGGGAGCATGCTATAGTCAATTTATACATGATTTATACAAACGACAGTTGCTTCTTAATCGTAAAATACTGGCCCAAATAGCTGTATCAAATAGGAATTGTGTTTATATGCTTCCGAACGAAATCATAAAATAATTAGATCGTAAAGAATACTATTTTATAATCTAAAGGGAGTTCCCCGGAGAATGAACTCCGGGAAGGTGGAATCGAAGTGACTCAGAGAAAAGATACTAAAGTAGTCAAAATGAATGAACACATTAAAAAAATATTTTTTTTGTTCGATTCGTTTTTTTCTTACGACACGATACTAAAATCTGGATTGTCGGATTTGTCGAACAAAACACCAACTCTCGTTTAAGTTCGTATTTGAATTCTGATTCAAATGAACAAAGAATAAACCTATTGCTTTCGGGTTCTAAGCCCACCTCTAGTTCTAGAGATCGATTCGGTTCTTTTAAAGTTTTTCTCATTATTTTTTTTATTATTGAGAATTCTAGAGGTCGACTCGGTTCTTTTAAATTTTTTCTGATTATTTTTCTCATTATTGAGAAAAGGTAACAAAGATAAAATACGAGCTTGTTTTATAGCAGTGGTAATTAATCGTTGTTGTTTCAAGGTCAATCTATTCACCCGTCTAGATAATATTTTTCCCTGTTCGCTAACAAATCGAGTAAGTAAACTCGTGTTTCTATAATCAATTCGATCCCCCGGCTGAATCGGGGGCAAACGCTTACGAAAAGATCGCTTGGGTTTCAGAAAAGGTCGCTTGAATTTATCCATGATTTTTTTAGTTTATTGATTGATTATCCCGAAAATCCTATTTCTTAATTGTCATTTTAACCCCCCAAAGTAGGATTCTTTTTGATTCAAATATGTTCTATATAATGATAATGTCATTTTTCCGCTTGAAAGGAAAGGATAAGACATATTGGGTCGATCTATTTCTTTATTTCCCCATGAATCATATGTTTGTAACAATAGGGACAGAATTTTCTTAATTCTAATTGATTTGGCGTATTGTGCCGGTTCTTTTGAGTAATATATCTGGAAATGCCCGTTGATACCTTCTTAACACCGTTTCGGATACAACCGTTACATTCCAAAATCACTGTGACTCGCGCGTCTTTTCTCTTGGCCATTAACCTCCTTTGCATTTTAATTTTTGATTTACTCAACTCTTCTATTTCTATTTGATTTTGATTCGAAAGGAATAAAAAGGAAAAAATAACAAATCGAAGTTACTAACTTGAAATCCAATCCTAAAAAGGAATAATAAATCAAAGCAAAGCCATAGGATAAGTAAAGGATAAGTAAGACAATGATTTCGAAATTCTATTTCACCCTGAAGTAAGCTATTTCAGTTAAAGATCTTGTATCCTTGCACTTGACCCTTTATACTATACTCTACTCCCATGCCTCCATTTATTCATTTCATTTGAAATGCCTCTGAGTCTCGACGACGTTGAATCCACTTTTATTCTTTCTCTTTCGTCCCTTATTTTTTTTTTTTTTTTTAATAAAATAAGAATAAAAGGAAAAAAGAGAAAAAAGGGGGTAGGGATTAGTTAACGATATTGGATTCTATAGAAAATCTTCGTCATTCCTTCCGCTGTAAATAATGTAAATAACTAGAATGAAAAAAAGGGAAATGTCAACGCATCCGGGAAAAAACGATTAATCTCTATCAATAGACCTGCTAAAGCCCCAAACCATAGCGTACTTAGGACTGGAGCCACGGAGAGAT